TTTTTTGTGTCTCGTTACTTTTTGTTTCCATAAAAAATTCCGATCTTGATCTTGCTAAGGATCCCGAGATGGATTCATTAAATATAAACTTTAATGAACAGAGTCGAGAAAATAATCGTTTTTTTTTTTTTTTTACAATAAAAATTACAATAAAAAATAGATTATCAATCGATTTTATAATAATGCAAGGATTACCAGTAATCTGCCTTGCTATCATTAAAGTGATATCCATATAGATATCAATATATTACTTGTGACTTTCTTTGTTACAAAACACTAATTTGAATCGAAAATTGAAATGATTAAAATGAAATCATAAGAAGGAATATGTAAGCTACCCGCTTGATTTCCATGGGATTGTAGTTCAATTGGTCAGAGCACCGCCCTGTCAAGGCGGAAGCTGCGGGTTCGAGCCCCGTCAGTCCCGGCGGATTCAATAAAAAAAAAAAGACATAAACTCCCCTTTTTGTTTCTGGGCAAGGGGATCAAAATGGTTTCGGTTATCTTTTTGTTTTATTTTTTTTTTTCATCAAGTAAAAGAAAGGGGTATTTCTATAGCACCACTTTAGAGACATATGTAAATTAGTATAATTTCAATTATTCAGAACATTCAACACTTCAAGAACGAGATACTGTAAGGGGTTTCTTCTTTTTGTCAATTAATCTCCCATTAACTCGTGTAGGAAAATGAAATAGGATAGCGTATAATACGTTTGCCAAGAGTACCTATATATACTTTGGTTTCTATGAAGTCAAGGAAGTGAAAATAGTTAGAATCCAACTAAGGAAAGAGGATATTTAAAAAATAAAGATCAAATTAGTCTTCCCTAATGAATATGCTCTTTTTAAAGATTAGAGTCGATGTCGAAGAAAAACTCGTAAGAAAATTTAAATAGTTCATTTTTTTGAATATTTTACTTTTTTTACCGGGACTCGTCTTTATCACATTTCCTTTGTTTTCCAAAAAGATCATAGACCCTTACAAAATTTTTTAAATTTCAATTTGAAATTTCGTACTTGTTTTCTCTATTTGATTTCTATTGTTTAGTTAAGGTTCTTTAGAAACTCTTTTTGTAAACAATCGAAGTCGAAAAGGTTTTTTAGGATATTTCATCAGATGATTGTACAAGGAAAGTAAAGTACTAGGTTGTAGAAAAGAAAGCGGTGAAAAAGAATAATAAAGAAATATTTTTTTATTGGATCAGGAATCTCATTATGTATTCGGTGTGGATAAAAGATCTTCCTATGTTATACTATTAAATTCTTGACGATGAATCGATTTGATAGTTCCGATATTGTTATTCATGATATTTCTTTCATTCGATATCATCGAAATATAATTAATCTGAGTGAGTTTACAAGCGAAAGATTTCTCATCTCTATGGGATTAAATCCCGAGGTATTCCAAAGAAAAAAAATAAATAATAAACGATTAAATTATGGAAGTCAATATTCTTGCATTTATTGCTACTGCACTCTTCATTCTCGTTCCTACTGCTTTTTTGCTTATAATTTACGTAAAAACGGTTAGTCAAAATAATTAATTTGAATACAATTTGACTATCAATGAAAAAAAAAAGATGTCAATTTCTCGTCTTAAATGAAAGGAATGCATTAGATTCAGTAGTATCCTAAGGGGCCCGCTAGTATGGTAGAAAGAGATCTCTTTCTACCATACTAGCCATTATGGTTATTGTAATGTATAAAGATACAAGTGAAATATCTTAATATAAAGGAATCCACCCATATCTCTCTTTTTCTTTATAAATGTAAATATAAATGAAATAGAATATGAAATGTATGTACATACTTTCTAAATTTCATTTGTTTGTTTGATCCATTTAATACGGATAATCCGAATTCGATGGAAACCTATTGAGATTTCGAAAAGGGGTTATCCCATGAATGGTTAACGGTGTAAACCCTGATATAAAAATATCAAATGAGTCAATAAAACAAAACATAAATCCAATTTCTAAAAAAAAATCTTAAAAAAAATTGCCGGCCGGTCTAGAAAACTAAAACAATTGATACAGGTTGATAGAGTTTGATTATTATCGCAATTAGGAGTACTTCTAGAGTCCACTTCTTCCCCACACTACGAGAGAGAGGGAAAATGTAAAAACTACCATTAAACCAGCCCATGCGAGACTTACTATATCCATGTGAATTCTGTCCCCTATTTCTATGAATATGAAGAAACTTTTCCATTATTGTTCACTAATAATAGTGAAATCACTGGTGCAGAGTCAAAAAAAGGGAGAGATATTTGGTCACCATTGATGAACTACTCTAAAAAATCCACTTATCTTATAATGAGTTATTCTTAATTATAGAATTTCTAGTAGAATCGACAAGATTTAAACACAAGTAAACAAATACTTTTCGAAGTATCCAAGGAATCTGACTCATATGTAGAAAGAATCATATTTTTTCTTTCTTTTATCGTTATTTGAAGTAAAACGAAAGGCAATTCTCCATCTAATCTAATATTGATTGA